TATATCGAAAAAAAAAAATTCCAACTCTTTGTTTTGAAACCTTTTATATATTAAATATAGTAGTAGAAAGAGTACCATGCTTCTATCTGGACTTCAAACGTTTTAGCTTTAACCCTGTTAATGGTCCCACATTTTTGGGTGATAGAGAATCAAAGTAGATTTACCAATGACTCACGAAATGCTATGGTTCTTAAATATGATTTCGTAATTTATTCAGAAGTAATTCGCGGAATAATGCACCTTTTCTTGTCTAGTAATACCAAAAAATAAAGTGCAGTTGGTCGGATCCAACCGATTCTTGAAATAAACAACTCGCACACACTCCCTTTCCAAAAAAAATCAATACACCAAGCACTACACTTAGATTTATTGGATTTGTTGCAAAAATATCGGTATTAAACCCGAAACTTCCGGCAGATGGCCAATAACTCAAGGAAAGGAAAGAATCGGTTACATTTTTCATATGATCTCCTCTTTCGTATTCTTATAGATAAGACTAATTATCTATTTTATTTATTCTCCTATTTTTACTATTATTTCTTTTTATAAATACTACTAAAATAGAGTAAAAAATAATATTAATTTATATTTTTTTCAATTGGAAATTTCCAATTAAGAATGATACTTATTAGAATTAGGCATCGAGTCTTATATTAGATGAGTTTCAAAATACACCCTTTGTTGCAATACTTTTTAAAAAAAGTTCCATGGTAAAGGAAGAAAGCGAATTGGTGTGCCAAATGCTCCCCCCCAATCAGTCCTTTACATGGGGCTATTGTCCGAACGAATCAGAAATGTAAATATGAATCTAATTCGAAAAAAGCAAGAGCAGAAAATCCAAAGAAAAAAACTATATGTATTTTTAGTTTTTAGGATTAAACAAAGGGATTCGCAAATAAAAGTGCTAATGCCACAACCAGTCCATAAATTGTTAAAGCTTCCATAAAAGCCAGACTAAGCAATAAAGTGCCTCGTATTTTTCCCTCTGCCTCTGGTTGTCTCGCGATCCCTTCTACAGCCTGTCCCGCAGCAGTACCTTGACCAACTCCAGGTCCAATCGAAGCAAGGCCAACGGCCAATCCAGCAGCAATAACGGAAGCGGCAGAAATCAGTGGATTCATGATAAGTTCCTCGTACCAAAACAAAAAATAAAAAAAAATAGTTAATGATACAATCAACCAACGAATTATGACTCCATGGATAAAATTTATCCAGTCAAAGTAACTAAGAAACCAGAATAAAAATAAATAGAAATAACAATATTCGTGAATTATCAGAAAAACCTCGATATCTCTTTTTTTATTAGTTACTATCACCTTTGTGAATCTGGACAAATTTTATTTATTTCTTTTTTTTCTTCCGAATTATGTTTTAAATTATTTGTTCTTTTTCGTGATTTAAATTCATCCAATTAAATATTAAAAATTAGAGACGACGACGAAAAAGAAGGACTTTGGTTGGAACCCCTATAAAAATAAAAATTCACATAGAGTATGTAAAATTAGATATATCTTTAGTTCATATATACTTATAGAATATCTAATATCACATATACATGCTTTTTCCCCATAACGTAAACTAACTATTCATATCATTCATATGATAGATTAGGAAAAAGATCTTTTAGATCTCTTTCCTTTATTCGACAATTGCTTAATATCGTAATATCTTTTTTACTATTACTTACTGTGGATTGCATATACATTGAGTTAAGCTAAAAAAGACTATGTCGAAAACTAGTCAATGATGACCTTCCATAGATTCTCCTATATAAGCCGCAGCTAAAGTTGCAAAAATAAGAGCTTGAATGCCACTTGTAAATAATCCAAGAAACATGACAGGTATAGGAACCACTAAAGGTACTAAAGAAACAAGAACAACTACTACTAATTCATCAGCTAAAATATTTCCGAAAAGTCGAAAACTAAGTGATAAGGGTTTTGTAAAATCTTCTAAGATGTTAATGGGTAAAAGGATTGGAGTTGGTTGAATGTATTTACCGAAATAACCTAATCCCTTTTTGGTAAGACCCGCATAGAAATAGGCTACTGACGTTAGTAAAGCTAAAGCAACAGTCGTATTTATATCATTTGTGGGTGCGGCTAACTCACCATGCGGTAACTGTATGATTTTCCAAGGTAAAAGAGCCCCCGACCAATTCGAAACAAAAATAAATAGAAACATAGTTCCAATAAATGGAACCCATGAACCATATTCTTCTCCAATCTGGGTTTTACTCACGTCTCGAATGAATTCAAGGACATATTCAAAAAAATTCTGACTGTCGGTGGGGATGATTTGGGGATTACGAACAGCTATAATGGCTGAACCTAGTAAGATAGCAATTACAACCCAAGAAGTTATAAGTACTTGAGCATGGACTTGGAAACCTCCTATCTGCCAATAGAAATGTTGGCCTACTTCCACGCCGGATATATCGTATAAGCCTTTTAGCGTGTTACTGGAACATAATAAAACATTCATATTACCCTCTGAAAGAAATAGAAATACAACTTTAAAAAGGAATTATTTTGATTCAACCATCTCTTTTTCGACTTGCCCACTTCAATTGTATATTTTGAATATCAACTAATCACCTAATAGCCTCAGTTATTTTTCCCTATTTTGTACGATTCAGGAATCGTAACCGATTCTATTCTATGGAGTTTCAAAAATAATTTACACATAATCTTATTATTATTATTAATCAATAATCAAGAATTTCGTATATAGCTAGAACGACCCTCACAAATAGAAAATACTAATTTGTTAAGAATTAATCGGATTGAAGCGATAGCATCATCATTCGCTGGAATCGAAATTTCTGCTAGATCCGGGTCACAGTTTGTATCGATTAAACAAATCGTTGGAATTCCCAACGTGATACATTCTCGAAGAGCTGTATATTCTTCTTGCTGATCAACAATTATTACAATATCGGGTAACCCCGTCATATATTTAATGCCGCCCAGATATGTTTGCAAGTGAGATAGTTGTCTCTTCAACACAGCCGCATCTCTTTTCGGGAGATGGTTGAGTCTGCCTGTCTTTTGTTCTGTTCTCAAGTCCCGGAACTTATGAAGTCTCGTTTCTGTAGTATACCAATTTGTTAACATACCACCAAGCCATTTTTTATTAACATAATGACACCGAGCCTTTATTGCAGCCCGTGCTACTGAATCAGCTGCTTTATTTTTGGTACCAACAATTAAAAATTGTTTTCCCCTACTTGCTGCATCAAAAACTAAATCACAAGCTTCTGATAAAAACCGAGCCGTTTTAGTAAGATTTATAATATGGATACCTTTACGCTTTGCAGATATATAAGGTGCCATTCTAGGATTCCATTTCCTAGTACCATGACCAAAATGAACTCCCGCTTCCATCATTTCTTCCAAATGGATATTCCAATATCTTCTTGTCATTTCTCCCCTCACTTCTTATCTTTTTTTTCTTTAAACAGAAGAAGCACCTTAAAATAAAAATAGAAAAAAAATTGTTCCTACGGAACCTTCTCTTCTAACGCAGATTGGTCGTTGATACATGATCCAAGCTATTCATTTTTTTTTCTTTCTATTTGATTCGTTATTATTTTTATTAACAAATCAAATGACTGCAACACAAATAGAAAAACTAGATGAATCTGTTCTTAGGAATCATTAAATCCTAGAAATGAGTGTTCTACTGTATCATGTACATTCTTTGAAATGCTAAATTCTCTGTGGTGGAACAAAATATCTTTCATTTCACACTCAAATAAATTTTTCTTTTTGGTTTCAAAAGGAATGTTATTAGGCTGCCTTGAATAGTGCACGAAACCTTTAAATCCGGTGCCAACGGGGATCATCCCCCCTAGAACAATATTCTCTTTCAGACCTTTCAACCAATCAATACGACCGCGGAGAGCGCCTTTTGCTAAAACTCGAGCAGTTTCTTGAAAACTCGCTTCAGATATGAAACTTTGAGTATTTAGAGATGCTTTCGTTATTCCCAATAATATAACTCGGTAACAAATCGATTCTTCCAAAGCACGCCCCGTTCGTTCCGCTCGAAATAATCCAATAAGTTCTCCGGGTAAAAAAACATTAGACATTCCATCGTCTGAAACCAAGACCTTTGATGTTATTTGACGTACAATAATTTCTATATGTCTATTATGGATCTGCACACCCTGGGATCGATAAACCTTTTGGATCTTATTAACTAAAGAGATACGACTTTGCACTATAGTTAGTTCAGAACCAATCAAGAATCCCCAAGGAATTGCAAGAATTCGTGTTATACGCTCGTTCCAACCCTCCACTCTCTTGTCTAGATTCATTGATATTGAATCAATTGAACGCACTTCTAACACCTGTTCCACTTTTGGAAGACCCTGCGTTATATCACCAGATCTTGATTTTTCATATATAAATGTAACTAATGTATCTCCTTCGAAAAGTATTTCTCCATAATGGCCATGAACAGTTGCTCCTGGAGTTGTCAAATAAGACTTCGCCAATCTTATTACAACCGAGTCAATTTGAACAATTATAACTTGACCTGATTTTAGGTGTGGTCCATGTTTGGCTATACATATATTTTCGCAAAAAAACTGTCCAAGGGTAATTGATTTTTTTTCGCAATAATTATGATGGGTAAAATACCAATTCAAGTTGAATGGATTCAAAAGGCCCTTACTGCATGGATTGGAATTATAAATTCTCCCGATTTCGTCCATTAAATAAAATTTAAGTACTTGAAAAATATGTTTTAAATTGTCAAGTTGCAAAGGTTTAGTTAACGAGATCTGATTATGAGTTTTTACATGGTAAAAAAAATTCGCAATTTGATAGGCTGTTCCTAAAGGTCCTAACGAATTCCTATTTGAAATTCGCGAATTTTTTTTAATTGATTCTTTTCTCCCCTTGTAATATTTTACATCAGTGAATGGACCCATTTGAAAACAATTAGATGATGACAAAATAATCAAAGATTGAGATTCCTTATTTCTATTCAAGAACGTATGAATAGGCCCTTGATTTTGTCTAAATGATTGTTGAATATTTTCCGTGGAATAAAATGGATTGGTACGATCTGACCTATTATCCGAGATCAATCCGGACACTAGCGGACCCCTTCGTTTTCTTATATACGAAATATGTGATTTCACTAAGTTGATTCTTAGAAAATCTCGAATCAAACCAGTTGTACTTACTTCAACAAAGGAAGCATGGGCTTCTTCGTTAGAAGAATTTTTGTTGTCTTGGTGCCAGGTCAACACTAAACAAGTCCGAACTAATTGAATACAGGTTCCAGAAATTCCCAAAATGGGTTTGCGATTTCCATAAAGAATATAATTTACAACTCTAAGTTTTAGATTCTCCTTTTCCTGCAACGAATCTTGGGGAAAAAGTGTTTCTAAATGTATACCGCACGCTATTTCATATATGATTACGGGTCGAAACAAAACAAAATTTTTTTTCTTGGTAGGTGTGATCCATTGGACATAGATCCAATTTTTAAATTTTTTTGATTCCTTAAATTTTTTTTTTACCCTTCCCCGTGGTATTAAGATGCCACTGTGTCGAAATATCTTATTCATCTCTACAGGAAAATGGATATCTCCAGAAAAGATTTTAAGTTCAATTTGTTTTTTTTTTTTCTCCACGCGTACCAATCCGCCTACTCGGCTTCTTGTATTTAAAGCAATTCGTGTATCTACTCCAATAATACTATTGTTTCGCACCATTATGGTAGAAGATTCGGGTAAAATATGCACTTCTTCGGGAATGAAAAAAAAGTGGTCTACTTTCGTTTGGTATTTTGGCTTAAGTTCTTTGACTTCCCCATATTCAATTAAATCTTCTTTTTTGAGGATTGAATGCAAGCCTATAGCCCCATATTTAGTAATTCCGGAACTCTTTCTTCTGTATTGAGGATCATCAAAATAAGCAAGAATACTATTTCTACGAAAAATACCATTTATCGGTATTTCAATCGAAATACTGGAACGGGCCTGTTGTTGGTTCTCTCGTTCTTGAATCCATTGGAATGGAATGATGAATCTATTTCTTCGCCTCTTTGCTAATAAAACTAAATCAGAATTTTTGTGGAGAATAGAAAGAAATCGGAGATTACACTGACCCCTATCTATGATTGGATTACATTCTGAATAATCGGGAAGACTATTGTCTTTTTTACCAGAAAAACTCGAAGTAACGAATTTGTCTTTCCCTTGATAATTCTTTACTGTATTTACGGAAAAGCTAAAAATATATTTTCCTTTGGAAGAAATAAAATAAACATTCATTTGATCTTGATCTTTATGGATTGAAAAAGGGGCTCCGCTGGATCTGTACGAGCCTCCTGATAATATCCACAAGTGACTTGTTTTTGGCAAGAGATGTACATTACTATATGTAAAATCGGGTGCATGATATACATCGGTACTCCAGTGCATTTCTCCCTCTGAGTCAGAATAAAGATGTTTTCGAACCCTCTCCTTAAAATTCAAAGTATATGTTCCCGCGCGAATCTCAGCAATCACTTGTTCTGATTCTACATATTGATCGTTTTGAACTAAAATAAAACTTTTTGGTGGAATAGTCACGTTATGTATAATATCCTCGCTCTCAATAGTTACATACAAGTCGATATAACATATAAAAGCGGGATGCCCGTGACGTGTACGTGTGGGATGAACCAAATCTTCATTGAATTTTATTTTTCCATTAGAGGGGGCTCGTACATGTTCTGCAGTACCCCCAGTGAATACTCCACCGGTATGAAAAGTTCTTAATGTTAGTTGAGTGCCGGGTTCCCCAATAGATTGACCCGCAATAATACCTACAGCTTCTCCCAATTCGACGAGGTCACCATGAGTAGGGCTCTGGCCATAACATAATCGGCAGATCCAAGACGTACTCTTACAAGTAAGGGGAGTTCGGATCGAGATAAGTTGTGTTTGAAAAGTTATGAATCGATTGATAAGTCCAATACCAATATCTTGATTTCGAATAGCAATGCATCGTGAGCCTATATATATATCGTCTGCTAATACACGGCCCATCAAGATTTGGATAAAAATTCTTTCCGACATCCGAGTACTTACAGAAATTCCTTGGATGGTACCACAGTCTGTTCTACGTACAACAATATGTTGAACTACTTCAACAAGTCTACGTGTAAGATATCCAGCATCCGATGTTCGTACAGCAGTATCTACAACTCCTTTGCGGGCTCCGTAACAAGAAATGATATATTCTGTTAAAGACAGTCCTTCACGTAAATTGCTTTGAATAGGTAAATCAATCATTTGTCCTTGTGGATCCGACATTAATCCTCTCATACCTACTAATTGGTGTACTTGAGATGCATTTCCTCTAGCTCCCGAAAAGGACATCATATGGACTGGATTAAAAGGATCAGTCATCCGAAAATTAGGATTCATTTCTTGTCGCAAATATTCACTTGTCGCATACCATATCTCAATAGATTGTCGTAATTTTTCTACCGTGT